AAGAATCAAAGGAATAAAATGGATCCATATAAAATCTATATGTCATCCACACATATATGACTCCATGTAAGAAAAGATTTACCGGATTCCATTTTCCGGAGTTGCAACTATCCGTTGCAAGTAATTCAGTTCTTACAGGTAAATGCTCAATACCCAAGTGGGCTTACAAATTTGATCATGATCAAGTGCTTTTTGGATCGTCTCATGCCTTGTGATTGGTGTTTATCCTCACAATATCTCGAGCCTTCTTAATACAAAGGATTTACTTGTTACTAATACAGTCTAGCCTCCGTTCTTCCTTAGATCCCCTGTTTCACTCCGATAGTATCATAGATCAGGATCGATGCAGAGGAAATGAATGCATTTCATACTATAAGTAAGTAGAATAGATAGAACATGATCTGGATCATACCACATTACTTATTCTACTGGATTTTACGGAGCCTGTTCATGCACAACATAATTCGGGTCTGATCATAGAAAAGATTCTCCTCAAGCGAACCAGCCTATCCTCTGTAGGGAGACTTACGCGGTGGTTGGAACAGAGACACATTTGGTTGTGAATTCCAATGCGACAGATAAAATCATATATCTGCATGGCCCAATCAATAGTTCAAGTCACACACTCCCATAATCCATCTTCTCTTCGGAGAATCCACTTCAACTATTCGTATCAAATAAAGAATACAAGACTTCGGAATTAGTTGAAGGGAAATATCCAAATAACATGTCTTATTCTTTTCAATAATCCATATTTGTAGCAATGAAATACTATTGCTCCTCCCCGAAATGATATATGATCGATTCCAAATATCTATGATCTGTCTTCTCTATAAAGGACCTGAAATACCTTGCTTACGTATCATTGGAAAGTGCATTAACATAAATACGGCAGTAAGAAGAGGTAATACAAAAGTGTGTAAACTATAAAAACGAGTCAAAGTGGATTGGCCGACACTAGCACTTCCACGTAATAACTCTACCAAAGGCGATCCTATTACAGGAATAGCTTCAGGTACGCCTGTCACGATTTTTACTGCCCAATAACCAATTTGGTCCCGAGGTAAGGAATAACCAGTTACACCAAAAGATGCAGTCAATACAGCCAAAATCACACCTGTAACCCAAGTCAATTCGCGAGGTTTTTTAAATCCACCTGTGAGATACACACGAAATACGTGTAGGATCATCATTAGCACCATCATACTTGCTGACCATCGATGAACTGATCGGATTAACCAACCAAAGTTGGCTTCAGTCATTATGTATTGAACAGAGGCAAAAGCCTCTGTAACGGTCGGACGATAGTAAAAAGTCATAGCAAAACCGGTAGCTACTTGTACTAAAAAACAAGTAAGTGTGATCCCTCCTAGACAATAAAATATGTTGACATGAGGAGGAACATATTTACTAGTTATATCATCTGCAATCGCCTGAATCTCGAGACGCTCCTCGAACCAATCATATACTTTATTGAGATAGGTAAACCAAAGAGACTCCCCCTCTGAGAACCGTATATGAGAATTTCATCTCGTACGGCTCAAGCAAAAACACCCAAATAGTGGTTGCAACGGATATGTAATAGAAAGTTTGAAACTTCTTAGCCACTTGATTCAATCGTCCCTGAAGATACGAAGCGAAGGAACCAAAATCCGGAATCTCTTCTTTGTGATGATAATGCCAAAATATCAAGTTGGCTCATTCGTCTTTATGTTGATCGTTACAGGCCTCTTGAATCTTCTCTTCCCCTATTTATTTTATTTTGGATTTGTTGTTTTTGTTTGTGCGTAATACGGATTTACTATATGTTTTGTTTACTATTGATAGGAATTCTCTTGTGGAGACCCTATGAATCGATTGAAACCTCAGATTCATACTAGAACCACGATGATTCAATAAAGCGCCCAAGCTAAGCCCAAAGGTTCTCTGAGTAAGAACCATTTGATCATCACTTATTCAATGAATGGATGGAATGACTAAAAATCCATAGAAACATTGGTCCTTCGGTCAAAATAAGCATAATTCTGAAGGAAGAAAAATCGTTCGATTTATGACTCGTTGTTTGAAAATTTGTTGGAGTCCGGTCGCGAGGTCTGAATAGTAGGTATGAATCATAGTTCAAATATTTATTGATCTATTCCATATATTCCGTGCTCCAGATACTAGAATGAATATCCGACGAGGTAGAACCATCTCTATCGAGATGACAGACCTATTCTCTGTACTATCAATAGGATCAATTATAACAAGTCACACACTCATATTCCGGAAATACCGAAACAACGGAATTCCACGGTCGAACTACCAGAATGGCCTAGAAATCCGAGTCCTAAGTGATTCATTTTGGATTGAAAAGCTAGGACTTCATGGTTCTTATGGGACCTAACTCATTGAAATTCCATCCAGTAAAACGGAAGAATTATAAATCTCCAAAATAATAGATAGGAATATCGCAAATAGAGCCATTGCGACACCCATGAAGGGGGTAGTTCCCCATCCAGGAGCCACTTTACCATATTCCGAATTCAATGGTTTCAATAAATCCCCTGTAATAGTTCGTCTTGGCCCAGATCTAGAACTACCCTCAACGGTTTGTGTAGCCATAAATCCTATTGCATTGGTTGAGATCTGTTGACTTTGTATACTATTTCGTTGTAAATAAACGATCTTATCGTAGCGTAGATCGATCGTGGTCTTGAAATTATCTAATAATGGAAACAGCAACCCTAGTCGCCATCTCCATATCTGGTTCACTTGTAAGCTTTACTGGGTACGCCTTATATACCGCTTTTGGGCAACCCTCTCAACAACTAAGAGATCCATTCGAGGAACACGGGGACTAGTTGAAATAATGAACCTCCCATATTGGGGGGCTCATTACTTCAATTGAGATAATGAAAAATCATTTCATCTTTTTAGTCGGAACCTTAGGCGGATCTCGAAAAAAGATAGCGAAAAAAATGATCCCTAAAGTCGAGACTAACAGGAATGTATAAACCAATGCTTCCATAGATTCGATCGTGGTTTACAATTATAGCTTCCACACCTATTCATTTGGGATCATTTCCCAGATAAAGAAAGGGCAAGAGTCAAAGAAAAGGCGATGATGAAAATCAAGATTTCTCCAATCCCTTATGTCAAATCAAAAAAAAATCAAATAGAGGCGAAAGATACCAGAGCAATGTTGTATCAGACTACTTGTCTCTTTGTAGTTGGATCTCCAAGTTTTTGGAATGCCCCAAATTCCACTTGAGCATCCAAATCTGGGTCAATACCAGCAAAAACATCTCTGAACAAGGTTCTAGCGCCATGCCAAATGTGTCCGAAAAAGAAGAGCAAAGCAAACGTAGCATGTCCAAAAGTGAACCAACCTCTTGGACTGCTACGAAAAACACCATCGGATTTCAAAGTAGCACGATCTAATTCAAAAATTTCACCCAATTGGGCACGTCTAGCATATTTTTTCACAGTAGCGGGATCACTATAACTGACTCCATTGAGTTCGCCACCATAGAACTCAACAGTTACACCTACCTGTTCGACACTATACTTTGATTCTGCCCTTCTAAAAGGAACATCGGCTCTCACAATTCCGTCTCCGTCTACCAAAACTACTGGAAATGTTTCAAAAAAAGTAGGCATACGACGTACAAAAAGCTCATGCCCTTCTTTATCTCTAAAGATGGGGTGTCCTAACCATCCAACAGCTATTCCATCCCCGTTATCCATTGAGCCTGCTCTGAATAATCCCCCTTTCGCCGGATTATTACCGATGTAATCATAAAAAGCTAATTTTTCGGGAATTTTAGACCAAGCTTCCGACAAACTCAGATTTTCGGCTAGCCCGGCACCAACCCTTCGATATATTTCTTGCTGGAAGTATCCCTGATCCCACTGATAACGAGTGGGACCAAATAATTCGATCGGGGTAGTTGCTGAACCATACCACATAGTTCCAGCAACAACGAAAGCTGCAAAAAAGACAGCAGCGATACTACTGGAAAGGACCGTTTCAATATTGCCCATACGTAATCCTTTGTATAGACGTTGGGGCGGGCGGACACTAAGATGGAATAGACCCGCTAATATGCCCAATGTCCCCGCTGCAATATGATGAGAGGCTATTCCTCCCGGAACAAAAGGATCAAAACCTTCCGCGCCCCACGCTGGATTTACAGATTGTACTTTTCCGGTTAGGCCATAAGGATCGGACACCCATATTCCAGGACCATACAAGCCTGTTACATGAAATGCGCCAAACCCAAAGCAAGCCACCCCTGAGAGAAATAAATGAATTCCAAAGATCTTGGGCAAATCCAAAGAGGGTTTTCCCGTACGTTCATCACAGAATATTTCTAGGTCCCAATACACCCAATGCCAGATAGCTGCTAAGAAGCACAAGCCAGAAAACACAATATGTGCCCCGGCCACACCTTCGTAACTCCAAATACCCGGATTCGTTATAGTTCCTCCTGTGATACTCCAACCACCCCATGAATTGTTTATTCCTAAACGAGTCATGAAAGGGATAACGAACATACCTTGTCTCCACATTGGATCAAGAACGGGGTCAGAGGGATCAAAAACTGCTAATTCGTATAAAGCCATCGAACCGGCCCAACCAGAAACTAGAGCTGTATGCATTATATGGACAGAAAGCAACCGACCGGGATCATTCAATACGACGGTATGAACACGATACCAAGGTAAACCCATGGAAATACCCCTTTATCAAAGAAAAAATAGACACTATGTAACTTTATCGCATTGGAAAAGACTATGCTATGGACCTCACCTTTTCAGTGGATTATCCCGAAGCAAGGGTTAATATTTATTTCGTTCCGTTGGTAATAATTGAACAATTCTGTTCGTAGGAACAAAGAGAAGCAGATCTATTCTATACCCAATAAGTACCAATACGCAATGGGGGCTGGTCCCATTTTTTGTGAGCGAATGCATAGATACTTGTTCATCATTCAAACGATCCATTCGTAAGAATTTTTCTTTATTCATTCTGTCTTCCTCCATGAACCTTCGAATCTATGGATAAAATACGATAAACGGCAATATTATGAAGACAATAAACCCGTTGTTACGTTTCCACATCAAAGTGAAGTATAGTACTTAACCTCTTTTTCTTTAATTTAATGCCCATTGGTGTTCCAAAAGTACCTTTTCGGAGTCCTGGAGAGGAAGATGCAGTTTGGGTTGACGTATAGTGCGACTTGTCAGACATATTGGGTCATATGGGATTTCCCCGTTCTCTCCCCCGATGGAGATATCCTCTCTTTCGCCCAAGAAAGATTGATTGAACCATCAATAATTCGGAGCGTGAAGTGCAATTAGATCAATTTATTGGGGGATCCATATTATCAATTAGAAGAATTTATGGTTGGCTTGGACCAATAAAATGAAGTATACAGGCTCCGTTCAGAAAATACCAAATTGGTAATCTATGTATGATTACCACTCGTATCATAAATGATTCCTTTATACCATATGAGTGATCTCATACTGCCAATCAATGGAGTAATATGATGAATACATCATATATTGGGCGGAAGACATGAAACGAATTGAAAAAAAAAAAGAAGTCGTAGCAAAAAGAAGTGGTACTGAGATTATTTGTCCTATATGTGCAAATAGAATTCGGGCAGATCTTTACCCGGAGTAGAGCATAAACCTAAAAGAATTGAAGAGGCCCATTCAGGAACAAGAAAATTACATCGTGATTTGGATCTCGATGAAACAATACATCAATGAGAGGTTAGTTCGATAAGTTCAGTGAATTCTAGGGAAGCAAGTCAAGTCAAAACTCATGTTTCTTGAAAAATGGAAGAAAAAGCCCCTTCGTTAGGAAAAACCCTGCTACGAAAAGAGAAAAGGGCTGGAATCGACACATTGATTCTTTTTTTGTTTCGCAATTTTTATTTTTTGAACCGTATGCATCCAAAGGTGCGTGTACGGTTCCTAAAGGATACAACTTTGTCCTAATCAACCGACTTTATCGAGAAAGATTACTTTTTTTAGGCCAAGAGGTTGATAGCGAGATCTCGAATCAACTTGTTGGTCTCATGGTATATCTCAGCATAGAGGATGATACCAGGGATCTTTATTTGTTTATAAACTCTCCCGGCGGGTGGGTAATACCAGGAATATCTATTTATGATACTATGCAATTTGTGCCACCAGATGTGCATACAATATGCATGGGATTAGCCGCTTCAATGGGATCTTTCATCCTGGTCGGAGGAGAAATTACCAAACGTCTAGCATTCCCTCACGCTTGGCGCCAATGAGTTTTTTATTTGAGAGAAAAAGAAGACTATGCCTTCGCCATATGGAATATAAATAATAAGTAATAATAGCATGGCACTTCGAGTTCGATATGAGCAAACCATTCTCGTTTTTTCATAACATGAGATTATGTATCGAGATAGTAGTATGAAACAAAGGTTATTTCCGATTTGATCTTATGTATCGGGGTTCCATTTCAGCGTCACAAACCTTTTTGCTTCCACACCAGAAGTCTCTTTCCGATATTTATGTTATGAAAGAGTATGAAAAAAAAAGATTCTTTCTTCCTTATTTGATCAGATCAAAAAGAAACTTTGGGATTGCTGAATCTCAGACGAGATAAATATATAAAGCAACGGAACCATCATAGTATTTTTTGACTCCTACGAAAGGAAGGATGGTAAATGGATCATTCAACGATCTGGGTCTGATGGATTCTATTTGTCTCTTTCTTTGATGGAAGGGAAAAAGAAATTCCATTGCAGAGCCGTATGCAATGCACAAAAGATGCCTGTACGGTTGTTCAATTTTATCTTTTTCTTCTTGTTTGTTATTCTTTATACCTTCCTTTCGCCCGATCATGCGAGATAGAGGAATCGTTTATTATGTTATATCATCAGGGTTATGATCCACCAACCTGCTAGTTCTTTTTATGAGGCACCCACAGGAGAATTTATCCTGGAAGCGGAAGAACTACTGAAACTCCGCGAAATCCTCACAAGGGTTTATGTACAAAGAACGGGCAATCCTTTATGGGTTGTATCCGAAGACATGGAAAGAGATGTTTTTATGTCAGCAGCAGAAGCCCAAGCTCATGGCATTGTTGATCTTGTAGCGGTCGAAAATACCGGGGATTTCGCATAAATCCGTGATTCCATTTCGAATCATAATTCGAATGAACCGTGATTTGATCTTTTATCTTCTTACCCGGGTAAAATAAAATAGTAAATGGAAGTAATTCATAATCATCCGGTTAGGATCGATCTAAACCAGCCCATTCTGTATACGATTCAGCATGCCAACTATTAAACAACTTATTAGAAACACAAGACAGCCAATCAGAAATGTCACGAAATCCCCAGCTCTTCGAGGATGTCCTCAGCGTCGAGGAACATGTACTAGGGTGTATGTGCGACTCGTTCAGATCATGAGCTAGAACAAATGAGACGATTTTGATTTTTCCAGTCTCAATGACCAGTACCAATGAATGGGATAGAATGGAAGAACTCCATTCACTATCTAAAAATAAAGATCTATCATATACCTCTATTGTGTATGGAATTTATGGTTTCCATTGGTGCAAATCCAATCACCTCGATTTGAGATGAAAAGCAATTCTCCATTGGTAGCAAATGGTTATCCATTAAGCGGGGGAAATGGTATTTAAGAAGCAGAAATATTATGCTCCTACTCTTGCAAGAACGGACTAACAGGGTCAGCTACCTAGCCAACCTTCATAATTAAATGCCGTCACTGTATGAATAGATCTCATTGTGAAAAGACCTATTACTGGATAATTCATGGGTAGAGCCAAAGAGTGTGAACTGTACAAGTTACCAATAACATTGATTAAATGAGGGAAGGGGCTCCGGTGTATAGAGAGGGCCTCACCGTTTAAGAAGTAACCATAGAAACGATGGAAGCCACTATTTATTTATTTATCCATTTACATTTACTACCTATTTATTTTATACCTATTTTATACCAAATATCGGTAAAATTTCTTATTTTGAGGTGAAATAAATGCCTGGAAGAAATAAAAAATCGTGGTTGGGAAGGTCATAGTAGCAAAAGCCATTGGAATTTTTATTTTATACATCGGAAGAATCCGTTTTGTTATTAATAAATCAGGAGAGGGGAAAAGAATGACTGAAAGAAAAGAAATCGATTAGTTATTCATCAAAGTTTAATTTGATTCAATGACCAGAGTTAGACGAGGATATATAGCTCGGAGACGTCGAACAAAAATTCGTTTATTTGCATCAACCTTTCGAGGGGCCCATTCAAGACTTACTCGAACTATTACTCAACAGAAAATGAGAGCTTTGGTGTCCACTCATCGGGATAGAGGCAGGCGAAAGAGAGATTTTCGTCGTTTGTGGATCACTCGGATAAATGCAGTAACTCGTGAGAATAGGGTATCCTATAGTTATAGTCGATTAATACATGATCTGTACAAGAGGCAGTTGCTTCTTAATCGTAAAATACCTGCACAAATAGCTATATCAAATAGGAATTGTCTTTACATGATTTCCAATGAGATCATCAAATAAGGAGATTGGAAGGAATTCACCGGAATGATTTAAACGGAGTTCCCCGGAGAATGACCTCCGGGAAGGTAGAGTAGAAATTAATATGATAAGATAAGTAGTAGGAATGAACGAACACGTTTCAAAAAAAAAACAGATTTCTTCTTCTCCCATTCTTTTTTTTATTCTATTACGACGCAACAATCAAATCTCTCGGCTTTTTCGAACAAAACATCAATCAATCTGATTTTGAATTCCAATTAGAGTTGTTTTGATTCAATTGAGGAGTAGGCCTATTTATTTCTGGTTCTAGGACCAGTAGTTCTAGGGATCGACTCGGTTTTCTCAAATTGTTTCTCATTATTAAGAAAAGGTAACGAAGATAAAATACGAGCTTGTTTTATAGCGATAGTAATTAATCGTTGTTGTTTCAAGGTCAATCTATTCACTCGTCTAGATAATATTTTTCCCTGTTCACTAATAAATTGACTAATTAAACTCATGTTTCTATAATCAATTCGATCCCCCGATCCAATTGGGGGCAAACGCCTACGAAAAGATCGCTTGGATTTACGAAAGAGTCGCTTGGATTTATCCATGGTTTATTCCTTATCTCTAAAATCCCATTTCTTCATTCATTTCGGATCCGACCGAAATAGGACTTGATTTGTTTATATATATATAATTTCTTCCTGTTCCTTGGAAGGATGGTACACGTGTTCCGTTCGATCTATTTCTTTATCTCCCCATGAATCGTATGCTTGTAACAATAAGGACAGAATTTTCTCAATTCCAATCGACTAGGTGTATTGTGTCGATTCTTTTGAGTAATATATCTGGAAGTGCCTCGCGATTCTTTATTGAAATCATTTCGGACACAACTGGTACATTGCAAAATAACTATTCCTCTGACATCTTTACCCTTGGCCATGAACCTCCTTTGGATTCACTCAATTCTTCTATTTTCGATCCGAACCGAAGAAGAAGAAAGGAACGAAAAATAAATAGAAAATAGGTTGCTAACTCGAAATCCAATTATGAAAGATTTCGTTGCAATCAATAAAGTAATAAAATCATAAGTAATACAATTATTTCTAACTATTCATTATTCCTAATCCCAGCATTTCATTTACTATCTTATATGATCTCGAACAGCCTGCCCTAGACCCCATTTCTATTTCTGTTCTACCTCTATTAATTCTATCCTGAACCCGAGTTTGACTGAGGTTCAATCCACTTTTATTCTTTCTCTTTCCTTCCTATCCTAAAGAACTGAAAAAAAAAAGGGGGGGGGGTTGGTCACAGAGAATTTATTGTATCTCTAATCTTCTTCATTCATCCATTCCCATATCAGTAACTAGAATGAAAAAAAGGGGAATACCAACGCATCTGGGAATAAACGATTGATCTCTATCAATAGACCTGCTAAAGACCCAAACCATAGAGTAGTTAGCACAGGTGCCACGGAGAGATATGTTTTTATATCTCGCATTGAAAATCCTCCTTCTTTATTGGAATACATATATGATCAGATGCATATGTAGTTAAAGATCACTTGTATTTGTACGCGGAATCCCTAACTAAAATGGATATGTACAATGATCCGGTAGATGAGATCCACTTGTACCTAAAACAGAAAAAGATGACCCCCTCTTCCTGAGCATTACCGATAAATATTAATTCTTTTATACGTTAGGTTTCATATGTATATAATTCTTTTATTATATGAGATATGAGACCAAAAAGAAGAAATGGCAAGAGAAATTGTATATAGATAGAGGAAATAACGATGTGGAAAACAAGACAGGGATTCTCTACAATGACACTGTACAACAATTAAAAGGGATGTAGCGCAGCTTGGTAGCGCGTTTGTTTTGGGTACAAAATGTCACGGGTTCAAATCCTGTCATCCCTACCTATTATTTTTCCTATGGCCAGTAACGAGGGGTCAATTGAGATCGATGAAAATTGGACATAATCTTTTATTTTATGATACTATATGCAATGCATGCAAAATGTATTGGGGGTACAAAAAGAATCCTTTTCTTGACAGTCGTATCTGCTGTCATAAGAAAGCGCTCTTAGTTCAGTTCGGTAGAACGTGGGTCTCCAAAACCCGATGTCGTAGGTTCAAATCCTACAGAGCGTGATTCTGTTCTTTTAATGTCGAATCACAATAAAACAACTTCACTAACTTGAACTGCAACCTGAATTTGACCCCCTGCAGATTAAGGAGGAGGTCAATCAAAAAAAAAAGATGTTACTCAATCAAAGGTCCAACTGATCACCGCGTCTGTATTGTAAATATGCAGTTACGAATAATCCAGCCAAAGTAATAGGAATTAGACCTAAGACGATTCCAAATAGAAAAACTTCAATCATTTCAATTTATTTGAAAGAGGAGAAAAAGAGAGGTAATATCTATCCCTAAATATTAATCCCAATCTCTCATGAATCTCAATGACCAAGAATTGGCAATTGGCGCGGAAGGAACTATAGAATACCTGGAATCTCACAGAAATATTTATTTTTATGAATGAATTGTTCATTCAATTAATTTCAAATAAGTCGTATCTTGCTCAGACCAATCAATAGAGCTGGGGTTATAGTTGAAGCAGCCAGTAGAAAACCGAAATAACTAGTTATGGTAGGCATGAAGGAACTAAATGAGATACGTTCTTTTTTTTTATACATATATTTATAAAGCACTTACCTAAGTTTCCATTTTTGCGAGATACAAGGATAAGAAAAAATACCAATTGAAAGTTCTTGATTCATCAGTCATTATAGACGGCACAAACAAAGATAGAGTAACAGAAGTATAAAAAAATAGATTCATCATCTGTGACATCTACTGATCCCGTGATTTCGAATCAACAGATTCAGTGAGCAACCCGTGAGTAAAGTAATAGTAATAAGAACTGTGTTGCGTAACTTCATTCAAAAATGAAATGATTTTGGATTTGAAAATAATTTCCATTTTGATCATTTCTTTTTTAATTGGATCTAATCCATTTTGGAACAAACGACCTGATAACACCTTTTACTTTACTTTAACTGGATTCAGTAGTAGGTTAGTTAATTGCACATAATATCTCGAATCAGAAGAAAAAAAGTATCCCACGATCTCTCAAAGAAATAAAACCTTTATTTCGAGTCTAACTCGATTTTAAAACTAGCAATTTCCATTCTCCTTTTAGGTTCTACATTCTGTCTTTCCATATCATAGAGTTCAGTCCCATCCTTGTAGCTAGGTCAAGAAGGAACCTTTGGATCTAATGCAGCAATGGTTGCATAACGAATATTGATTGTTACAACTATTGCTTGTTCTGTTTCTTTCATCGAATACTATTTACTACTGTACGACCAACCAATTACTTGAAATGAAAGGATTCGAACAAAAAAAGAAACTTTCTACAACCATGAAAATGGGGTTTCTAGGTTTTGCATCTAATTGAATTGTGGGAATATGATAATCCCTTTCATGAATTATTAGAACCCATCGACTCACACTTTACCAAGATCTTCAGTTTCTATTCCGAAGCTAGTAATGGGAAACCTTATACTACAGGAATTTGAGGAATTTTCTATTGAATGACACACGATTCCGCATAGACAAGGAAGAAGAAAGGAATTATGTACCATTTCTTTTCGATACTGATTGAAACTGCGTTGCTGTGTCAGAGGAAGGATAGCTATACTGATTCGGTATACTCTAAATACACCTTCGGTACAATATTGACGATCTCACAAAGATGAAATATCAGTAGTTTTCCATTTACTGATCCCATCTTTCACGGAATCGATCCCCTTTTTGACTGTACAAGAATATGTGGAGCTCAGCATGTCTGGAAGCACGGGAGAACGTTCTTTTGCTGATATTATTACCAGTATTCGATACTGGGTCATTCATAGTATTACTATACCTTCCCTATTCATTGCGGGTTGGTTATT